ATACAAAAACCTACCTGCCATATAACTATTGTAATGAAAGATATATCCTTAGGTGGATATATAGATACCGACTCTATTACATGGTCACAAAAACCTAAATGGAAAAAAAAGGATACAACTATGTCGTATTATGATATGTATAGTAATGGGGGAACATGGGACAAAAAATAAATCCAATTGGTTTCAGACTTGGTACAACCCAAGGTCATCATTCCCTTTGGTTCGCACAACCAAAAAATTATTCTGAGGGTCTGCAAGAAGATCAAAAAATAAGAAATTATATCAAGAATTATGTACAAAAAAATATGAAAATGTCTTCTGGCGTCGAAGGAATTGCGCGTATAGAGATTCAAAAAAGAATAGACCTGATCCAAATCATAATCTATATGGGATTTCCAAAAATATTAATTGAAAGTCGACCCCGAGGAATCGAAGAATTACAGATGAATTTACAAAAAGAATTTAATTCTGTAAATAGAAAACTTAACATTGCTATCACACGAATTGAAAAGCCTTATGGAAACCCTAATATTCTTGCAGAATTTATAGCCGGCCAATTAAAAAATAGAGTTTCTTTTCGCAAAGCAATGAAAAAGGCTATAGAATTAACTGAACAAGCAGATACAAAAGGAATTCAAGTGCAAATTGCAGGACGTATCGACGGAAAAGAAATTGCGCGTGTTGAATGGATCAGAGAGGGTAGGGTTCCACTACAAACCATTCGAGCTAAAATTGATTATTGTTCCTATACAGTTCGAACAATCTATGGGGTATTAGGCATCAAAATTTGGATATTTATAGAGGGGGAATAATAAACCTTTATTTCCCTTTGTATTCTATCCAGCAATGGAACAAAAGAAGAGAAATTCGCTTCTTCTTTTTCTTTTCTGTTCAATAAAAAAAATGAACAATTATAATTCTATAAGGTTTAATAAAAATTCAATTAATCTTTTGATAAAATTGCTATGCTTAGTGTGTGACTCGTTGGTTTTTGAGGGTTAGTATAAAAACCAGCCCCATAGTATAAACAAATAACTATAGAAGTAATAACCAACTCATCACTTCGTATTATCTGGATCCAAAGAACCAGTCAAGATATGATATATTGTTCATATTGTTGTAGCAACTGAAATCTTTTTTATTAAAAAATCTGCTTCTAAATTGTCAATAAAAAAAAAGAAAGGGTATGGATAAATGGAAAGATGAGAGGAAGAAAGAAAAAGAATATTGATGATATATAATTCCAATATGTAAGGTCTATGAGTCATCTCATAAAAAATCTGTGTAATAAAGCATCAATACAGATTCATCATTAAATGGATCTGCTCATCGAACAAAAAATAAAGAGCTTCGAGCCAATAAAGACTAAGAATATTGACTCAAGAACTAATAGCTCCATTGTAGAATTCAGACCTAACCATTAAATAAGAAGCGATGGGAACGACGGAACCTGTGAATTCAAAAGATTCTATGAAAATGAATTCGAATGATTCATTGATCGGGATGGCGGAACCGACCAGAGACCAATTCATCTATTCGGAAAAGTTATGAACGAATGATAGAACTGAAATAGAAATGGAAAGAGTAAATATTCGCCCGCGAAAACTTTATTTTCTTGGATTGCTAAATTTGGGTCAATCCAATACGATAAAGAGTAAAACAAAAGAAAGATTCCTTTTAACATTCTAATATAGAAAAAAAAATAGTTATTAATATATTTTAATTATCTATACAAACAAAATATACAATTATATTTAATTATCTAATCTATACAATATACAAATCAAGATATACAAATTAATAATAGACTAGATTTGATCTAGATTAAATGAAATCCATGATTCAGTTATTAAATACATGTATGTATATCTTAATTCAAATTATATTATATCTGAATAGAATTCAAATTGAACTCAAAATCTTTAATTTGAATTTTTTTTATTCGCGAGGAGCTGGATGAGAAGAAACTCTCACGTCCGGTTCTGTAGTAGAGATGGAATTCAAAACAAACCATCAACTATAACCCCAAAAGAACCAGATTCCGTAAACAACATAGAGGAAGAATGAAGGGAATATCTTATCGAGGTAATACTATTTGTTTTGGTAAATACGCTCTTCAGGCACTTGAACCCGCTTGGATCACATCTAGACAAATAGAAGCAGGTCGACGAGCAATGACACGAAATGCACGTCGGGGTGGAAAAATATGGGTTCGTATATTTCCAGATAAACCGGTTACAGTAAGACCCGCAGAAACACGTATGGGTTCAGGTAAAGGCTCTCCCGAATATTGGGTAGCTGTTGTTAAACCAGGTCGAATACTTTATGAAATGGGTGGAGTAACAGAAAATATAGCCAGAAGGGCTATTTCAATAGCAGCGTCCAAAATGCCTATACGAGCTCAATTTATCATTTTGGGATAAAAAAGAAATAGGCCTTAAAAATAGTGAGTGCAGGTTTCTTTTTTTGGACAAATAATATTTCTTTTTTTCTTCGACCTTTGTATTGTAAAAAACAGATAAAAAAATGATATGATTCAACCTCAGACCCATTTGAATGTAGCAGATAACAGCGGGGCTCGAGAATTGATGTGTATTCGAATCATAGGAGCTAGCAATCGTCGATATGCTCATATTGGTGACGTTATTGTTGCTGTGATCAAAGACGCAGTTCCAAACATGCCTCTAGAAAGATCAGAAGTGGTCAGAGCTGTAATTGTCCGTACTTGTAAAGAACTTAAACGTGACAACGGTATGATAATACGATATGATGACAATGCTGCAGTTGTGATTGATCAAGAAGGAAATCCAAAAGGAACTCGAGTTTTTGGTGCGATTGCCCGAGAATTGAGACAGTTCAATTTTACTAAAATAGTTTCATTAGCTCCCGAGGTATTATAAAATAAGACCACGATATGGTTATAGTAGGGTATTTAAAAGAAATAGATTAAGATTCATTTAGTAGATTTTGTCTCACGTATATACCTTTCAAAATTAATATTCATAAACAAACACGTAAAAAAAAAAAAAAAGAAAAACATGTTGATTATATCGAAATTTGGAGGCACCAATAATTTTAATTAATCATGGGTAGTGATACTATTGCTGACATAATAACCTCTATACGAAATGCCGATATGTATAGAAAAAGCGTGGTTCGAGTAGCATCTACTAATATCAGTCAAAGTATTGTTAAAATACTTTTACGAGAGGGTTTTATCGAAAATGTGAGAAAACATCGAGAAAACAACAAATCTTTTTTGGTTTTAACCCTACGACATAGAAGGAATAGGAAAAGGACTTATAGAAATCTTTTCAATTTAAAACGGATCAGTCGGCCGGGTCTACGAATCTATTCTAACTATCAAAGAATTCCTAGAATTTTAGGTGGGATGGGGGTTGTAATTCTTTCTACCTCTCGGGGTATAATGACAGACCGAGAGGCTCGACTAGAAAGAATAGGCGGAGAAATTTTGTGTTATATATGGTAATCTTTCTAATATCCGATATGAATATGAAACTTCTTTTTTGTGAAAAAGAAAAGAGAAGGGGTGGGTTGTCTAATAGGGTTCTTCCTCCACTAGTTCATACTTCAAGGGGGTTTTACCTGGAATGAAAGAACAAAAATGGATTCATGAAGGTTTAATTACTGAATCGCTTCCCAACGGTATGTTCCGGGTTCGTTTAGATAATGAAGATATGATTCTAGGTTATGTTTCAGGAAAGATCCGACGTAGTTTTATACGGATACTGCCAGGAGATAGAGTCAAAATTGAAGTAAGTCGTTATGATTCAACCAGAGGTCGTATAATTTATCGACTCCGCAACAAAGATTCGAAAGATTAGGTGTTTTTCAACTTCACCATTTCTTTCGTAGGAATACGATTCGAAATCGAAAATTTCAAGAAACTTATTTTCTTCCAAGAAGTGGATTCAAAATTAAAGTAAGGAGTGGCAAATATGAAAATAAGAGCTTCCGTTCGTAAAATTTGTGAAAAATGTCGACTAATCCGTCGTCGGGGACGAATTATAGTAATTTGTTCCAACCCAAGACATAAACAAAGACAAGGATAATCAGACTCGTTAAAGACCTGATATACAAATAGGGAATCTGTTTTGACATGAAATGGATATATCCATATATCTCTGACTCAAATTTATGAGATCATAAAATATGGCAAAAGCTATACCGAAAAAGGGTTCACGTGGACGTATTGGTTCACGTAAGAGTACACGTAAAATACCAAAGGGGGTTATTCATATTCAAGCAAGTTTTAATAATACCATTGTGACTGTTACAGATGTACGCGGGCGGGTGGTTTCTTGGTCCTCTGCCGGTACTTGTGGTTTCCGAGGTACAAGAAGAGGGACGCCATTTGCTGCTCAAACCGCAGCGGCAAATGCTATTCGTGCAGTAGTAGATCAAGGTATGCAACGAGCAGAAGTCATGATTAAAGGTCCCGGTCTCGGAAGAGACGCAGCATTACGAGCTATTCGCAGAAGTGGTATACTATTAACTTTCGTACGGGATGTAACCCCTATGCCACATAATGGCTGTAGACCCCCGAAAAAAAGACGTGTGTAAAAATAAAAACGGAAGATATTTCAATAGCAAGAGAAACAAGAGAAAAAAATGATTCAATGATCTGATCAAATAATATTAATTATGGTTCGAGAGAAAATAACAGTATCTACTCGGACACTACAGTGGAAGTGTGTTGAATCAGCAGCAGACAGTAAGCGTCTTTTTTATGGGCGCTTTATTCTGTCTCCGCTTATGAAAGGTCAAGCAGACACAATAGGCATTGCGATGCGAAGAGCTTTGCTTGGAGAAATCGAAGGAACATGTATCACACGCGCAAAATCTGAGAAAATATCACACGAATATTCTACAATAATGGGTATTCAAGAATCAGTACATGAAATTTTAATGAATTTGAAAGAAATCGTATTGAGAAGTAATCTCTATGGAACTTGTGAAGCGTCTATTTGTGTCAGAGG